GGATGTATCGTGGAAGAATCAAGAAATTGTTTTCATCTTCAATAATAAATTCTTCAATCATAAATCAAACTTCGATAGAAAATTGCACAAAAACATCTGAACTAAATAAAATTCATGATATCCTTCTTCCCTATCCTAATTCTCGAGAATATGAACAGAAAATAGAAAAATCACAAAAAAACCAAGCCAAAATTGATTCAAATGGAATAAATGAAATCGGTAAAAAACTCCCTCGATGGTCATACAAATTAATCAACGAGTTGCACCACCATTTAAAAAAACGACGAAAAGAACAAGGCGTAATGCAAGGGCTGTCCCACCAGCTTCGAACAAGAAGATTTAAACCTATAACTTTTTTAAAGCGTTCGAGACGAACTTTAGGAACTTTGAATACGTCTTATTTCACAAATTCTAGTTTTTATAAAAAATTGAATAGAAATTTGGGTTTTATAAGTTATTTGGAAGAACCAGATTTTCGTCGATCCGTAATCAAAGGATCTATGCGCTCTCAAAGGCGTAAAATTGTTATTTGGGGACCGTCTCAAAGAAATCCCCATTCCCCCCTTTTTTTGGAAAAAATGGAAGATTATCCTTTTCCTATATCCGACCTAATCAAACTGTTTTTTAATATTAGAGGTTGGTTCGGTAAAAAGCCAGAATTAGAAATTTTGGATCAACAATTCAAAATAAAAAAAAACACCCAGGAAGACACAATGGAATTCTGGGAGAACATTCCACATGCACAAAAAACAAGAAGTATTCTATTACTAGTTCAATCAATTTTTAGAAGATATATTAAATTACCCTTATTGATAATAGCTAAGAATATTGTCCGTATTTTATTACGGCAATCGCCAGAATGGTATGAGGATTTCCAAGATTGGAATAGAGAAATTTATCTAAAATGCAGCCCTAATGGTCTTCAATTCTCCAAAACAAAACTTCCTAAAAATTGGTTAAGAGGGGGTTTTCAGATCAAAATCCTATATCCTTTTCGTTTGAAACCTTGGCACAGATCTAAGCTAGGACTCTCTGATTCTGATAGAGATCTAAAGCAACAAGAGGATTTTGATTCTTGTTTTTTAACAGTTTTGGGAATGGAAACGGAATATCCTTTTGGTCCTCCTCGAAAAACACCTTCCTTTTTTGAACCCATTTTTAAAGATATAGACTATCAAGTCGAAATCAGAAAATTAAATTTGAGAGTTCGAAGAATTTTAAAAAAAATAAAAAAGAACGAAGCAAAAGCAGTTTTCTTTGTAAAACGAATAATAAAAGAACTTTTAAACAGCAAGAAAATTCCATTATTTATACGGAGAGAATTGATATCGAGAGAAATATATGAATCAAGTGAAACTCAAACAGAAAAGAGTTCCATAATCAGCAATCAGACAATTCATGAATCACTTAGTCAAATTGGATCTACAGGTTGGACAAATTTTTCACAGGCAGAAGAAGAAATGAAACATAAGATTGATAGAAGAAACACAATCAGAAATGAAATAGAAATAATGAAAAAAAATAAAAAAAAAGTAATGCCAGGAATCAAAAAAAAGAAAAAGAATAATGCAGAATCATCCCCAAAAATTTTGAAAATATTAAAAAGAAAAAATATTGAATTAATAGTTCAATTTTTCATTGAAAAAATATACATAGATATCTTTCTATGTATCATTAATATGCGCAGAATCGCTCTACAACTTTTTCTCGAATCAACAAAAAAAATTCTTGATAATGATAAATACATTGACAATAATGAAACAAATCAAGAAAGTATTAATAAAACAAAAAAAAATAAAATTGACTTTATTTCGCCTATGACTATAAAAAGGGCTTTTGAGAATCTTAAAAATAGTAAGCGGAAATCAGATATTTTTTTTGATTTATCTTACTTGTCACAAAAATATGTATTTTTAAAATTATCACAAACCCAAATTATTAACTTCAATAAGTTAAGATCTATTCTTCAATATAATGGACCGTCTTTTTTTCTTAAGACTGAAATAAAGGATTTTTTTGGAAGACAAGGAATATTTCATTCCAAAGTAAGACATAAGAAACTTCCAAATTCTGGAATGAATCCATGGAAAAACTGGTTAAGAGGTCATTATCAATACGATTTATCTCAGATTAAATCGTCTAGATTAATCCCCCAAAAATGGGAAAATAGAATCAATCAATGCCATACGTCTCAAAATAAAGATTTAAACAAATGGTATTCCTCTGAAAAAGACCAATTACTTGATTCAAAAAAAAAACAAAATTCGAAAGTGTATTTATTACCAAATAAAGAGGAGAATTTAAAAAAAAACTATAGATATGATCTTTTATCATATAAATATATTCATTCTGAAACTAAGAATAACTCCTATATTTATAGATCATCATTAGAAACAAATAAGAACCAAGAAAATTCTACCAGAAATAAAGAAAAATTTTTTAACATACTCAAGAATATTCCTAGCAAGAATTATCTAGGAAAAAGCGATATTATATATAT